AATGAAGTGTCTGATTAAAGAATTATTTTGATAGAATAAAAAATGTGAATATATCACCTTCATTATAATTAATAGAATTAAACTATTACTTTAAACATCAAAAATCTATGTACATCTTATACTAAATTATAAAAAAGATAAGCTAATTAAGCTACTGGGCTCATACCCCATTAATAAAGGTTACAATCCTTTTCTTTTTGATTATTTTTATATATAAATTAACATTTCTATTTTCATTAATAATCGGAACTTTAATTTCAATTTCCTCATACACATGATTAGGAATATGACTAGGATTAGAAATTAATCTACTATCAATTATTCCATTAATAAGAAGAACTGAAAATTCTATAGCTTCTGAAGCAGCTCTAAAATATTTCATCTCTCAAACTTTAGCCTCAACATTACTATTATTTTCAATTATTATAATATCATTAAATTTTATATATAATATCAATATAAACTTTTGTTATTTACTAATTTTAAATACAGCCCTATTTACTAAAATAGGAGCTGCACCTTTCCACTTCTGATTCCCTGAAGTAATTGAAGGTTTAAATTGAATAAATACCTTTATTATACTAACTTGACAAAAAATTGCACCCATAATTTTAATTATATATACCAACTTAACTTTTCTATATATATCATTCATTATTATCATTAGATCCCTAATTAGTGGAATCATAGGAATTAACCAAATTAGTTTACGTAAAATTATAACTTATTCATCCATTAACCATATTGCTTGAATATTATCAGCAATTCTTTATAATGAAATAATTTGATTATATTATTTTATTATCTATTCAATTATTTCACTTAATATTATTATTATTTTTAAAATATTAAATATTTATTATATAAAACAATTATTTATTTCTATTAATAATCAACCTATAATTAAATTCTTCTTTATCATAAATTTTTTATCCTTAGGAGGATTACCACCATTTTTAGGATTCTTACCTAAATGATTAACCATTCAAACTTTAATTCTAAATAATTATTATTTTATTTCTATTATTATTATTATTTCAACTCTAATAACATTATATTTCTATATACGAATTACATTAAGAACATTAACACTATCAATAAATGAACTTATATATTATAAAAGACAAAATATCAATTTTAATATTATTTATATTTTAAATCTAATCTCAATCTTAAGCCTTTTATTTATTACAATTTTATTTAATTTCTTTTAACTTAATAAGGATTTAAGTTAAAAAAACTAGAAACCTTCAAAGTTTCCAATAAAGATAAACTTTAAGCCTTAGAACATAAATTCTTCTTTAAACTTGCAATTTAATGCCATCATATTGACTATAAGACTAAAATTTTAATTAATAAAGGAATTAATATTCGTTAATAAATTTACAATTTATCGCTTAAACTCAGCCACTTTATTACAATGAATAAATGATTATTTTCTACAAATCATAAAGATATTGGAACACTTTACTTTTTATTTGGTAGATGAGCTGGTATAGTAGGAACATCTTTAAGACTACTAATTCGAGCTGAATTGGGTAATCCAGGAACTTTAATTGGAGATGACCAAATTTATAATGTAATCGTAACAGCTCATGCCTTTGTCATAATTTTTTTTATAGTAATACCAATTTTAATTGGAGGATTCGGTAATTGATTAGTTCCTCTAATATTAGGTGCCCCTGATATAGCATTCCCTCGAATAAATAATATAAGATTTTGACTATTACCGCCATCACTAACTCTCTTATTAATAAGAGGTATAGTTGAAAGAGGAGCTGGAACTGGATGAACTGTCTATCCACCTTTATCAGCTAATATTGCTCACAGAGGGGCTTCAGTAGATTTAGCTATTTTTAGATTACATTTAGCAGGAATTTCATCAATTTTAGGTGCAGTAAATTTCATCACAACAGTCATTAATATACGAACAACAGGAATAACTTTTGATCGAATACCTTTATTTGCTTGATCAGTAGCTATCACAGCTTTACTATTACTTTTATCATTACCAGTTTTAGCAGGTGCTATTACTATACTTTTAACAGATCGAAATTTAAACACCTCTTTTTTTGACCCAATCGGAGGTGGAGATCCAATTTTATACCAACACCTATTTTGATTCTTTGGACACCCTGAAGTTTATATTTTAATTTTACCTGGATTTGGTATAATTTCCCATATTATTAGCCAAGAAAGAAGAAAAAAGGAAACATTTGGTACATTAGGAATAATCTATGCTATAATAGCCATTGGATTATTAGGATTTATTGTTTGAGCCCACCATATATTTACTGTAGGTATAGATGTTGATACTCGAGCCTACTTTACATCTGCAACTATAATTATTGCTGTACCTACTGGAATTAAAATTTTTAGATGATTAGCTACTTTACATGGTACTCAATTAAACTATTCACCTTCATTAATCTGAGCTTTAGGGTTTGTATTTCTATTCACAATAGGGGGATTAACTGGAGTAATTTTAGCTAACTCCTCTCTTGATATTGTTCTTCATGATACATATTACGTAGTAGCTCATTTTCATTATGTTCTTTCAATAGGGGCAGTATTTGCTATTATAGCTGGATTTGTACATTGATTCCCCTTATTTACAGGACTAATAATAAACTCTAAACTTTTAAAAATTCAATTTTTAGTTATATTTGTTGGTGTAAATATAACATTCTTCCCCCAACATTTTTTAGGATTAAGAAGAATACCTCGACGATACTCAGACTATCCTGATGCTTATACTACTTGAAATATTATCTCGTCAATCGGATCAATAATCTCATTAATTAGAATTTTCTTATTTTTATATATTATTTGAGATAGATTAATTTCAATACGAAAAGCTATCAGTTCTTTAAGAATAAACTCCTCAATTGAATGAATACAATTAATACCACCTGCAGAACATAGATATAATGAATTACCTATTCTAACTAATTAAATTATCTAATATGGCAGATTAGTGCAATGAATTTAAGCTTCATATATAAAGGTTATTCTTTTTTTAGAAATTGCTACTTGAAAAAGAACTTCACTTCAAGATGCAGGATCCCCTTTAATAGAGCAATTAATTTTTTTTCACAATCACACATTATTAATTCTATTTATAATTACTATCTTAGTAAGATATTTAATAATAACTTTATTTTTTAATGAATATAATTATCGATATTTATTAGAAGGACAAATAATTGAAATTATTTGAACAATTGCTCCAGCTGTAACCCTTATTTTTATTGCCCTCCCTTCATTACAACTTTTATATTTATTAGATGAAATTAATAACCCCTTAATTACTGTAAAAACTATTGGACATCAATGATATTGATCTTATGAATATTCAGATTGAAAAAAAATTGAATTTGATTCTTACATAATCCCTATTAATGAAATAAAATTAAATAATTTTCGTTTATTAGATGTTGATAACCGAACTATTTTACCCTTTAATACTCAAATTCGGATATTAGTTACAGCTGCTGATGTTATTCATTCATGAACAATCCCAGCTTTAAGAGTTAAAATTGATGCAACACCAGGTCGTTTAAATCAAATTAGATTTTTATTAAATCGAGCTGGCTTATTTTTTGGGCAATGTTCAGAAATTTGTGGGGCAAACCACAGATTTATACCAATTGTATTAGAAAGAATTTCAATTAATTATTTTATTAAATGAATAAATAAAACATTATCATTAGATGACTGAATAGCAAGTACTGGTCTCTTAAACCATAGTATAGTAAATTAGCACTTACTTCTAATGGCCAAAAATTTAGTTAAATTATAACATTAGCCTGTCAAGCTAAAATTACCTTTTAAGAATAGTAATTTTTAATTCCACAAATAGCACCTTTAAACTGACTAATATTATTTATTATATTTTGTATAATTTTTATAATTTTTAATTCATTCAATTATTATATATTTAATTATAAAATTAAAACATTAAAAATTATTAAAAAAATTGAAAAAATTAATTGAAAATGATAACAAATTTATTCTCATCTTTTGATCCTAGAACATATTTAAATACTTCCCTAAATTGATTAAGAACAATACTAGGTTTATTATTTCTACCCTCAATATTTTGATTAATCCCTTCACGTTATAATTTTATATGAAATAAAATTATTATTACATTACATAATGAATTTAAAATTTTATTAGGTAATAATTCTATTAAAGGAAGAACATTAATTTTTATTTCATTATTTTCTATAATTATATTTAATAATTTTTTAGGTCTTTTTCCTTATATTTTTACAAGAACTAGACATTTAATTTTAACTTTAACATTAGCATTACCTTTATGATTAAGATTTATAATTTATGGATGATTTAATCATACAATACATATATTTACTCATCTTGTACCTCAAGGTACACCCTCAGTTCTAATGCCATTTATAGTATGTATTGAAACAATTAGAAATATAATTCGACCTGGAACTTTGGCCGTCCGACTAGCTGCTAATATAATTGCTGGACATTTATTATTAACTTTATTAGGTAACACAGGATCTATATTAAATTTATTCTTAATTAATTTTCTTATTATTACTCAACTATTATTATTAATATTAGAATCAGCAGTAGCTATTATTCAATCCTATGTTTTTGCTGTTTTAAGAACACTTTATTCTAGAGAAGTAAATTAATGTCAAAAAAAAATCATCCTTATCATATAGTTGACGTCAGACCTTGACCTTTAATAGGAGCTTTAAGAACTATAATTACTATAATTGGTCTTATTAAATGATTTCATTTTTTTAATAATAATTTATTTCTTTTAGGTATATTTATTACAATAATAATTATATACCAATGATGACGAGACGTTGTACGTGAAGGAACATTTCAAGGATTACATACATATCAAGTTACAATAGGTTTACGTTGAGGGATAATTTTATTTATTACTTCAGAAGTTTTTTTCTTTATTTCTTTTTTTTGAGGATTTTTTCACAGAAGACTTTCACCTTCTATTGAACTAGGGATAACTTGACCCCCTAAAGGAATTATCCCTTTTAATCCTTTACAAATTCCTTTATTAAATACCTTAATTTTATTAACATCTGGATTAACTGTTACATGAGCTCATCATAGATTAATTGAAAATGATTTTAATCAAACTACACAAGGATTATCATTAACTGTTTTATTAGGTATTTATTTTACCATTTTACAAGCTTATGAATATATCGAAGCACCATTTACTATTGCTGATAGAGTTTATGGATCATCATTTTTTATAGCAACTGGATTCCATGGACTTCATGTTATTATTGGCACTACATTCTTAGCGGTATGTTTATTCCGACATTTAAATAATCATTTTTCATGTATTCATCATTTTGGATTTGAAGCCGCTGCATGATATTGACATTTTGTCGATGTAGTTTGATTATTTCTTTATATTTCTATTTATTGATGAGGTAGATAAATTTATTTATATAGTATAAAAATTATAATTGATTTCCAATCAAAAGATCTAATAAATAATAGTATAAATAATTACAATAATTTTTTTTATAAGTTTAATTATTCTTCTCATTACTACAATTATAATAATTTTATCGTTAATCTTATCAAAAAAAAGCTTTTTTGATCGAGAAAAAAGTTCACCCTTTGAATGTGGATTTGACCCTAAAAGATCAGCCCGTATACCTTTCTCATTACATTTTTTTCTAATTGCAGTTATTTTTTTAATTTTTGATGTAGAAATCGCTTTATTAATTCCAATAATTTTAACATTAAAAATCTCTAATATTATAAATTATTTTAGAATTTTAATTTTTTTTTTATTTATCCTACTATTAGGTCTTTATCATGAATGAAATCAAGGAGCATTTAATTGAACCAATTAAATTAGGGTAATAGTTAAATATAACATTTGATTTGCATTTAAAAAGTATTGATATTAAATCAATTTACCTTAAATAAGAAACAAAATTATTGTATTTAGTTTCGACCTAAAATCTTGGTGTTAATCCACCCTTATTTAAAATTAATTGAAGCCAAAAAGAGGCATATCACTGTTAATGATAATATTGGATTTAAATTACCCAATTAAAAAGATATGTTTATACAAAAATAAGTTTCTAACTTAATTTTTTAGCAGTGAAAATCTGTTAATATCTTTATTAATTTATATAGTTTAAAAAAAACATTACATTTTCACTGTAAAAATAAAATTTAATTTTATAAATTTACTTAAAAATTCAATATTACCCTAATATCTTCAATATTATGCTCTAAACTTAAGCTATTTAAGTAAAATAAAATTAATATAAAAATAATTCATAATACTAATAATAATAAAAAAATTTTTAAATTATTTTTATATAAAATCTGTAAAAATATAGATGAATTCTTTATATTATTATAAATATTTTGAGCTCCTAAATATTCTGATCATCCTTGATCAAGATTCTTATAAACTAAATTTCCTATAATTAAAGGATAATAATTTACCCCAAATGTAGATAAATAAGGTATATTTCATATAGAAGAAAAAAATAAACTTATTTTTAAATAATTTAATGACTTTAAAGAATAACATAATGAAAATTTAGAAATTTCATAACCTAAAACACCACCAATAAATGTAACAATTAAAGCTATAATTTTTATATAAAAAGGTAAACAAATAAAATATGGTACAGGAAATATAATTCATATTAATATCCTTCCTCCAAAAATAACCAAAAAAATTAAACCTCCTATCCCCTTCAATATAATAAACCCATTATCAGAAATTATATTCAATGAAGTATAATTAAAATCTCCAATAATAACATAATAAATTAAACGAAATGTGTAAGCTACTGTTAACCCTGTTGAAATAAAAAAAATAATATAAATATATAAATTTAAATAATTTATTGATAAAACCTCTAAAATTAAATCCTTTGAATAAAATCCAGATAAAAATGGTAACCCACATAAAGATATATTTGAAATAATAAAAAATGAACATGTTAAAGGCATTAAATTAATTAAACCCCCTATAAAACGAATATCTTGACAATTACCTAAATTATGAATTATACATCCTGCACATATAAATAATAAAGCCTTAAATAAAGCATGTGTTAATAAATGAAATAAAGCTAAATTATATTCCCCTAAAGCTAAAATTCTCATTATTAAACCTAATTGTCTTAATGTTGATAAAGCAATAATCTTTTTTAAATCAAACTCAAAATTTGCCCCTAACCCAGCTATAAATATAGTTATTCTTCCAATAAATAATAAAAATATTATTAAATTTGTTCCTAAACCTAAATTAAAACGAATTAACAAATAAACCCCTGCAGTAACCAAAGTTGATGAATGAACTAATGAAGAAACAGGTGTAGGAGCTGCTATAGCAGCAGGTAATCATGATGAAAATGGAATTTGTGCTGATTTAGTTATAGCAGCTAAAATAATTAATATTCTAATAATAGATATTTTATCTTCATTAATGTAATAAACATAACAATAATAATTAAAACCACCATAATTTATTATTCAAGCAATTGCTATTAATAAAGCAACATCACCAATTCGATTTCTCAAAGCAGTAATTATACCGGCATTATATGATTTAATATTTTGATAATAAATTACTAAACAATAAGAAACTAACCCTAACCCATCTCATCCTAATAAAATTCTAATTAAATTAGGTCTAATAATTAATAATATTATTGATAAAACAAATATAGATACTAATATAATGAAACGATTAATATTTAAATCTCCTCTTATATATTCTTCTCTATAAAAAATTACTATAGAAGAAATAAATAAAACAAATCTTATAAATAATAATGATATCCAATCCAATAAAATTGTTATTAAAATTGCGCAAGAATTAATACTCAATAATTCAAATTCTAATAATAAAGAATAATCTAAAATTATAAAATTTAACCTTAAAAGAAATCTTAATAAACTAAAAAATAAAAAAAATACAAAATAAATAACACAAATTGAAATTATTTAAAATATATATATATTTATATATCACTGATTCCACAAATCAATATTTTTATTAAACTATTTAAATAAACCCATAAAGTAAAATATTCTCTTTTTAAAATTAATAAATTTAAAGGAAATCAATGTAAAAATAATAATAAATATTCTCGAGTATACCCTATAGAAAAAGAATATAAACCAGAATATAATTTACCATGCTGCGTAAACGAATACAAATATAATGAATAAGCAGCTCTAAAAAAAGATAATAATATTAATATAATTATAGTTAAATAATTTCATCTAATTAAACTATTAATTAACATAATCTCTCCTAATAAATTTAATGATGGTGGAGCAGCTATATTAGATCTTCTTAATAAAAATCACCATAATCTTATTGAAGGTATTAAATTAATTAAACCCTTATTTAAATATAAACTCCGTCTTAATAAACGTTCATAATTAATATTTGCTAAACAAAATAAACCAGAAGAACACAAACCATGTGCTAATATTATTACTAAAGCACCACATATACCTCAATAAGTTATTGTTATAATACCCCCTAAAACTAACCCTATATGAGCTACTGAAGAATAAGCAATTAAAGCCTTTATATCCATTTGACGTAAACAAATTAAAGAAACTAATAATCCCCCAAATAATCTAATAATAATAAAAATTAAATTAATTTTAATCCCAATTTTAAGAAAAATTCTTATTAACCGTATTATCCCATACCCTCCTAATTTCAATATCACTCCAGCTAAAATTATTGAACCAGAAACAGGAGCTTCAACATGAGCCTTAGGTAATCATAAATGTAATAAATATATAGGTATTTTAATTAAAAATACTATATTTATACATATATATATATATACATTATTAACTATACTATTTATAAAAAAAAAATCTAATCTATTAAATTTTTCATAAAAATAAAAAATTGAAATTATTATTGGTAAAGAAGCTATTAATGTATAAAATAATAAATAAATACCAGCTTGTAATCGTTCAGGTTGATATCCTCATCCAATAATTAAAATTAATGTAGGAATTAAACTTATCTCAAAAAATAAATAAAAAACAAATAAATTTATTGTCACAAAAGTAAAAAATAAAGAAATTAATATAAATAAATTTACTAACAAAAATAAATTATAAAAATAATTTTTATAATAAATTGACTCCCTAGCTATTATTATCAACCCACAAATTCAAAATCTTAACAAAATTATTACATACGAAAGTAAATCACACCCAAAAATATAACTAATATTTTTAAATAAATAATTATATCTAAAACTACATAAAAACAAAATAAATATTAATATGTATATATATTGATTTAATCAAAATCTTTTCTTAAAACTTAAAGGAATCATAAATACTAATATTAAACAAAATTTTATCATAAAATATTAAAAGTTTGAAAATAATCATTACCATGTGTTCGAACTAAAGAAACTAAAATAGATAACCCTAAAGCCCCCTCACAAACTCTCATAGTTAAAAAAATTATACCAAAAAAAAATTCAAAATTAAAAAATGACAAATATAAAAATAAATTAAAATATAAACTTAAAATAATAAATTCTAAACTTAATAATATTAATAATAAATGCTTTCGTTTCAAGGTAAAAGAAAAAAGGCCCGAAAAATATATAATAATTGAAAATAATAAACAAAAAATTAACATTAGTTTTAATAATTTAAATAAAATATTGGTCTTGTAAACCAAAAATAAGTATTATCTTTTAAAACTTCAGAGGAAAAAATACTTATTTATCTTTAATTCCCAAAATTAAAATTTTTTATTAAACTACCCTCTGATATTATAATCTTTTTAATAATAATTTCCTTAATTATATCTATTTACTTAATAGTACTAAAACACCCTTTATCAATAGGATTAACTTTATTAATTCAATCAATTTCAATTTCCTTAACAATAGGATTTTTTAACTTAAATTACTGATATTCATATATTTTATTTCTCATTATAATTGGAGGCATATTAGTTTTATTTATTTACATAACTAGAATTGCTTCTAATGAACTATTTTATCCATCAATTAAATTATTTATTATAACCTTAATTATATTAATAATTATATTATTTATTAAATTTAAATATAATATATATTATTTTATATTAAATAATTATTATCAAATTATTTTTAATCAAAATAATTTTTATTTATCATTAAATAAATATTTAAATTTCCCAAATAATTTTATTATATATCTTTTAATTATTTATTTACTTATTACATTATTAGCAGTTGTAAAAATTACTAATATTAAAAAGGGATCACTTCGACAAATAAATTAATGAAAACTCCTTTACGAAAAATATCCCCTTTATTAAAAATTGTTAATAACTCTTTAATTGATTTACCTTCACCTTCTAATATTAATGCATGATGAAATTTCGGTTCATTATTAGGATTATGCTTAATAATTCAAATTTTAACAGGAATTTTCTTAGCAATACATTATACACCCAATATTATTATAGCTTTTGATAGAATTATTCACATCTGTCGAGATGTAAATTATGGTTGATTAATTCGAACCCTCCATGCTAATGGGGCAAGATTTTTTTTTATTTGTCTTTATATTCATGTAGGACGAGGTATGTATTACAGATCTTATAATCTCCATTTAACTTGAACAATTGGTGTAATTATTTTATTTATAGTAATAGGAACAGCATTCTTAGGTTATGTTTTACCTTGAGGGCAAATATCTTTTTGAGGAGCTACTGTTATTACTAATTTAGTTTCAGCTATTCCTTATATAGGTAATATAATTGTTCAATGATTATGAGGAGGATTCGCCGTTAGAAACGCAACATTAACTCGATTTTTTGCCTTACATTTTCTTCTTCCTTTTATTGTAGCTGCTATAGTAATAATTCATCTTCTATTTCTTCATCAAACTGGATCTAATAACCCATTAGGAACTAATAGTAATATTGATAAATCACCATTCCATCCTTATTTTTCATTAAAAGATAGAGTAGGATTTATAGTATTAACAGCTACTTTAATAATATTAGTTTTAATTAAACCTTATTTACTTGGAGATCCAGATAATTTTGTGCCAGCTAATCCCCTAGTTACACCAATTCATATTCAACCAGAATGATATTTCTTATTCGCTTACGCAATTCTACGTTCCATCCCTAATAAATTAGGAGGAGTAATTGCATTAGTTTTATCAATTGCTATCCTAATTATTATACCTTACATTAATAAAAAAAAAATATTAAGAACACAATTTTATCCAATTAATAAAATTTTATTTTGATCATTCCTTAATATTGTAATTCTATTGACTTGAATCGGGGCTCGTCCAGTTGAAGATCCTTACATTATAATTGGACAAATTTTAACTTTAATTTATTTTTCATATTATATTTTAAATCCTTTAATAGCAAAAATATGAGATTTTATTATTTTTAAAAACTAATTAATGAACTTGTATAAGTATATATTTTGAAAGTATAAAAAAGAGTTAAAACACTCTATTAATTTTATACTAAATTTAATTAACTAAATTAAAATGCTAAATATAAATAATTTTAAACCTAAAAAAAAAATTAAATAATTTAAAGAAACAGGTAAAAATCTCTTTCAACATAAATATATTAACTTGTCATACCGATATCGGGGTAGTGTACCACGTACTCAAATTCAAATAAAGGCAAAAACTACTACTTTAATAAAAAAAAAAAATCTTATTAAATTCCCACCTAAAAATAATATACAACATAATATTCTTATAAATAAAATTCTTGAATATTCTGCTATAAATAAAAGTGCAAATCCCCCTCTTCTATATTCTACATTAAACCCTGAAACTAATTCTGATTCTCCCTCAGCAAAATCAAATGGAGTTCGATTAGTTTCAGCTAATCTTGATACTAATCACATTAAACATAAAGGAAAACATAAAAATAAAAACCAAATAAAAACTTGATATTTTATTAAATCTATAATATTTAACCTTGAAATCAAATATAAAAAAGATAACAAAATTAAAAATAATCTAACTTCATATGAAATAGTTTGAGCTACAGCTCGTAACCCCCCTAATATCGAATAATTTGAATTAGATGATCAACCCGCAATCATAATTGTATAAACCCCTAATCTTGAACAACATAAAAAAAATAAAAATCTTATATTAAAATTAAATAAAATACTCAAAAAAGGTATACATAATCATAATAATAATGATAAAAATAAACTAAAAATTGGAGACACATAATATATACTAATATTAGATATATAAGGAAATGTTTGCTCCTTAGTGAATAACTTAATTGCATCTCTAAAAGGTTGGGGAATTCCCATATAACCTACTTTATTAGGCCCCTTCCGAATTTGAATATAACCTAAAACTTTTCGTTCTATTAAAGTTAAAAAAGCTACACCTACTAAAACACAAATAACTAAAATCAATCTCGAAACTAATCTTAAAATTAAATCTTTTATTAAAATTATTACCTATATTAAAAATAATATTTATTTAAATTCTAAATCTAAAGCACTAATCTGCCAAAGTAATCTATTATTAAAAATCATAATTAAATAATTATTATAAATATTAAGTCCTTTCGTACAAAAATATTTAAATTTCTTAAAGATAGAAACCAACCTAGCTCACGCCGGTTTAAACTCAGATCATGTAAAATTTTAAGGGTCGAACAGACCCAACATCTTTAGCTCCTGCTCCAAAAGTTAATTTTAATCCAACATCGAGGTCGCAAACTTTTTCTTCGATAAGAACTCTAAAAAAAATTACGCTGTTATCCCTAAGGTAATTTAATCTTATAATCATAAATTATGGATCACTTAATCATATATCAATGTTTTAATTATAAAAAAAGTTTATTAAATTTTTTAATTGCCCCAACCAAATATTCCTTATAAATAATTGAATCTTAAATTCTTTAACTTTCAAAAATATATAAAAATATAAAATTCTATAGGGTCTTCTCGTCTTTTAAGATAATTTAAGCTTTCTTACTTAAAAATAAAATTCTAATTTAAATTAAATTGAGACAGTATTTTTCTCGTCAAACCATTCATACCAGTTCCCAATTAAAAAACTAATTACTATGCTACCTTTGCACGGTCAGAGTACCGCAGCCATTTAATAACTCATAGGGCAGGCCAGACTTTTTATAAAAATCAAAAAGACATGTTTTTAATAAACAGGCGGAAAAATATTTTGCCGAGTTCCTTAATTTAACCTTAATCTTTAAATTAAACTTACATCTTTTATACTAATTTTATCATAATTACATATACTTTCTTGTTAAATAAATAATTTTAATAAAAAATTTAAAACTAAATAAAAATTTAATATATATAAAAATTTGTTATAACACACTTTTAAAGAATAAAAACTCCTAATCCTACTAATTTTTATATAATTCAATAATTTTTAAAATTTTATTTTAAAGCTTATCCCTTAAAATATTAATTAATTATATTAAATTTAATAAATATTAATTTATAATTAAAATAATTAACTAAATTAAATTTATTTCTTAAAAAACTAGATAAATTTAAAAACGAATAGCATTTCACAACTAAAAAATTATTTTAAATATTTATGCTACAATAAAATTTATAATTTTTTAGCTCTTTTAAATTCGAGAAAATTAAATTATATAATTATTAGTTAATAAACCCTGATACCCAAGGTACAAAAATTTAATTTTTCTTTTAAATATATAAATATTTAAAAATTATTTCAATTATCAAATACTTTACTGATTAAACTATAACTCTTAATAATTTTATCATAAATAATAAATAAACTAAAAAATATTTTTTTTATAAATAAACAAAATCACTTATTTTAAATAAACATCTATATTCAAATTAAATTGATTCACACAATCTATCTTCTTAATGTAAGTAAGATACTTTAAACAAGCTCTAATTTGATTAAACCAGGTACACCTTCCGGTACACCTACTATGTTACGACTTATCCCATTTTAGGTTTCAATGGGAGCGACGGGCGATATGTACATATTTTAGAGCTTAAATCATACATTTTAACTTAAATATATTACCCTCAAATCCATTTTATATAAAAATGTTAATTTTTATAACCATATAAATAAAACTATTGTAACCCATCTCTTCTCAATTATACGCTGTATCTTGATCTGATTTAATTCCTATTATAGACAGATGAATGTTCCCCTAAATTTCCGTTTATAGACATTCAACTACGACGATATACAAACTAGTAAATTAAGTAAAATTAATCGTGGATCATCAATTATAGGACAGGTTCCTCTGAATAGACTAAAATACCGCCGAATCCTTTGAGCTTCAAGAACATAACTACTACTTTTCCAGCACCGACCTTTTACTTTTTTAATAATAGGGTATCTAATCCTAGTCTAATAGTTAAAATTTCATAAATTTTAAAACATTAAAAACTTAATTTTACTTAAATATCTGATTTCACTCATTAAATTTAATTTTTTAAATTAATTATTTAATACATAATGATTATTCACCGAACAAATTTAATAGCATCATCTGTTTAACCACGGCTGCTGGCACAAATTTAGCCAATACTCTTATATATTCCTATATTAAAATCTCCTTCATTGTAATAAAGTTGATTATTGCGACTTTATTTATTCAAATAACAATAACTTAATTCATAAAAAATAAAAATTATTTAAATTAATTTCTTAAACCGTGGACCCACCCTAAAAATTGCATATAACTAAAAATATATATTAAATTTAAAAGCTAGGACAAAACTTTCC